AGTTTTATAGATTCACCTTCTGAAACAAGAAGTTCTGGCCCTGGAGGAATAATATCAACCACTTGACGTCCATCCGATGGATCCGCGATAATTATTTCGTATCCCCCCTTTTCTTTTCTTATAATTTTATTTACTATACCTGCTGCTGTAGCATTATAAACTGTATTGTTACTCTTGCTCCCGTCGGGATAAATCTGGCCCCGTCCCCTGTTCCCACCTACATATATGGGATATTTTAAGAAGTGAACATCTTTCTTACTAGCAGGGTCGGGAGAAAGAATAGGAAAGGTTATTTCACTATATTTCTGACCAGGAATAGGACCTATCACAAGAATATTCTTTTTGGTGGGGCGATAGCTTTGAAAAGATAGATTGCCTATCTTTTCTTTCATCTCGGGAGAAATACGATCGGGAGGGGCTAATTCAAACCCCTCGGGTAAAATAAGGACAGCCCCCACATTCAACCCCCCTTTTTTACCATTAGCAAGAACTTGTTTCAGTTGCATATCATAAGGAATTTGAACAACTGCTTCAAATACAGTATCAGGAAGTACTGTTTGTGGAACCTCAATATCTACGGGCTTATTAGCTAAATGGCAATTAGCACATACAATACGCCCAGTCGCTTCTCTTGGATTTTCATAACCCTGTTGTGCAAAAATGGGATATGCATTTGAAATATATGTCCGAGTGATTATATATATCATGAGCGATACGTAAATGGATCGAGTAATCTGTCCCTTTGTCCAAGAAAAGGTATTTCTAGTTTGCATGGTCCAATCATTGAGCCCAAAATTTCTCCAATAAATTGGGTAGGTTGCTAGTATAGTTCCCTATCCACGATTTTGCTATGTACTGAAATAAGTATGTACTGAAATAAGTTTACTAGAATATAGTAGAAATCCTCTGGAGAAATATAAAGAGTAATTACAATTTTGAACGCTTCGCTTTGTTTATGTACAAAGATTCTATTTTTATTAATATTAGCGGATAATTTTTCAATCATTCATTGAATGATAAATCACTACAAGTGATGGAGATACACGATTTAAATAACGGAAGATCCAATATTTTAAAATTGTATCTAGAATGACTGGAAAAGTGGAAACAAGACCAGATATAATTTGATCGTTATGAGCAAATCCAAAATCTTTGTAGACAGAGCCAAGCATTAGTTCCCAACCATGGGGCGAATGGAATCCGATACACAAATCAGTTAATAAAAGAATAGAAAAAGCTTTTATTGTGTCGCTTAAGTTATATAAGAATTCCTGAACCCAAGAGTTAAGAATAACAAGCTCTTCATTACCCAGAATAGAATAACCACTTAAAATAAGGAAACATATTATATTTGTCGAGAAGTGTAAAATCGTATGGATAGGATCCTCATTGTGCATCTTTATCAATTGGATCGTTTCGTTGTGGATTCCTAGACTAAGCTTTTGTAGATGTGTCTCTGGATATTCCTTTATCATTTCGTTCAACAGGAAAAGTTCCTCTAATTCTATGAATTTTTCGAGAATATTCTTTTCTTGAATATCATTCAAAAACATTTTTGATTGCCTATTATTCCACCAATTTGTAACCCTGGATTCCATACTTTTATTTAAAACTAGAGAGATCCACGAGGGCAAAAATACTATGGATGCAAGATATAGAAGGGGAGTGAATGCTTTCTTTTTTGCCATTTTTTTTTCATCTGTGAATTCTTAATGAACCCACCTCATTTGTCGACTCTATGCGATCTACTATTTCTATCAAGATAGAATAAGAGTCCACTTCGAATTCGAATGAAGAAATAATCAAAAATAGTGTTTTGGTTCCAGATATCTCAATTGGGCAAATTCGTATCAATTGCGTCCTTTTGATAAATGCCCCAAAGAGCCATTTGGAGTTTTGAAGTAATGAATCTTAATATTATTCGTATTTGGAAACGAACTAACTCCCTTATCTATCAAAATATCATTAGAAGAGATTTAATTTTTTAGTTATTTAAGTAAGGAGTCCAAAAGATAAGGATAAAAAGAAAAGTTGGTTGACAAAAGAGAGATAATTCACAAGAAATGACCCATCTATATCTAACCCAATCCAATGTATCAATTCTAAAAATGGGACCTAAAATATAAATTATTTGTACCAAAATTGAATGGTTTGCTATAGGAGATGGATCTAATGGATCTATTAGTTATTTCAATTTGTTACTTGTTTTATTACTGCATTTTCAATTCAGTTCAGTTCAAAATACTTCAATTGGTACACGCAAGAAATAGGCCAATTCGGCAGCTTTTTGTTCAATTTCTCGTGGAGTTAAATTCTCATCAGTACGAGTTAAGGGAATGGTTCCCTGGCCTCGGATATCCATATAAAGGACACGACGGGTAGAAATACCCTCTTTAACTTCTATTCTGATGGACTGAATATCTTTCATAAGGAATCGAAGAAAGATGCGACGATTTTTTCCAGGAAATCCCCAACGAAAAAGACACACAATTCCTTCTTTTCTATCGAATCGATCATAACCACTACCTACATTCCACGAAATTGTGCACCACAAATAGGAGCTAATAAAGAGACCCGCGATGCCATAGAAAGACATCACGATTCCTTGTGGAAAAAAAAGTATTTGCTGAGACGGAAATAAAGATATCAAATTTCTACCAAGATAACTGGAAGTTCCAACCAATAAGAATCCCAATGAACCTAAAAAAAGGATAAAGGCCCAGCCAAAATTACTTGTTTTTCGAGATCCCGTTATAAGTTCTATCCATATATGTTCTGATCGCCACCTCATACTAGATCCAGTTGCATTTTATTGGAATTGAGAGAATAACCAAAATAAATTGGACTTTACTCTTTTTTTGTTTCCGAAGTAACTCTCATCAACTAGCACTATTCCAATGTGAACCTTTAGACGTAATTCATCAAATCGGCTAGATTAGCATCCCCTTTATATGATCCCCTATAGATATGATATCTACATCCATTTAGATACATTTACTTTTCATTTAAGACATCCACCGATCCTGAGCTATTTTGAAATAGCTATAATAATTTTAACCATATATCATGTTTCCGCATGCATACGAGCTCTTTCATTTAATTTATGTTCTATGTTCGGAGGAAGCCACATCTTATATTCTTAATATGATATTCTACAAAGTGGATATCATGTTATGATACATGTCTAAGTCTTGAAAAAAGCCGGATTTAAAAAATCTTGTTTCTTTGAACATGAAGAAATAAAGAAACCATTGCAATTGCCGGAAATACTAGGCCCACTAAAGGCACGAAAATAGAGGGTAAGTTGAGAGTTGTCATAGAATGGGTACCTCGATTTAATATTTGTACCTGTTATTCTTATATTATATATTATATTTTAAAATGAGTTATTAATTATAATTCGTATATAATTATACTATAAGTGAGTATATATAATAATTGAGTATATAATAAGTGCAAGGAATATAGAATGGAATATATGTATGATAATCCATTTATTTCGTATGCTTTTTTGATTATTTTATTCTTATCTTCTAATTTGAATTTAATAAAATTTAATAAAGAGTTTCTTACAAATTCCCGTTAGAATGCGATCCAACAGAGATTATTAGTAATAATGAAAATTCTTGGGAGATATAGAAAGAGGCAAGACTCTATCTATCTATTTGAATTATATTATATATACATATATATACATACGGAACATTAAGGTTAAATTAGTTTTATTTGCCTTGCCTAATATAATGTCACAAAAATCAGAATTAACCCTTTCATCTTGTTGATAGAAGTTTTCTAATTACTAATCAGTATAAGTAATATGGGTAAAAAAGATCTCGAAAACAACATAACGAATTTTCTGCAACTTTAGAAAACCCAATCCTTCTCATTTTTACTTTGATTCTGATAAACTAACTACTTGTTAGCCACAAAAAAATAATTGAATTTAGAGCTCTACTTGATTGAATTTTGATTCTAAAGGAAAGAAGGTGTGGAGCTGAAATAACTCATCGAGAACGCCTTTTAAAAGATTACGTGGTACGATTGAATCGAATAAGCCCTTATGGAATAAATATTCAGCCGCTTGTGAACCTTCAGGTACTGTCTTATTCAATGTTTGTTCAATTACTCGTTTACCCGCAAATGCAATGTAGGCATTGGGTTCGGCAATAATGATATCCCCCAACATACCAAAACTAGCTGTCACCCCACCAGTAGTAGGGGATGTAAGGATTGATACATAGAATAACTTTTTATTTGATTGATAATCATATAAAGCAGAAGCTATTTTAGCCATTTGCATCAAGCTCAAACTTCCTTCTTGCATGCGTGCTCCTCCAGAAGCACATACTAGAATAAGAGGTAGAAATTTATTGGTAGCATACTCGAGCAAACGGGTGATTTTCTCTCCTACTACAGATCCCATACTACCCCCCATAAATTGAAAATCCATAACCCCAATTGCTATAGGAATACCATTTAGTTGACCTGTGCCTGTTTGAACAGCCTCAGTTAATCCTGTCTTTCTTTGATAAGAATCAATACGCTCTTTATAAGGTTCCTCCTCCGAATGAAATTCAATGGGATCTAGAGAGACCATGTCTTCATCCAGAGGATCCCAAGTACCGGGATCAACCGAAAGTTCGATTCTATCCGAACTACTCATTTTCAAATGATATCCACATTGTTCACAAATATGCATTTTTGACTTCAAAAATTTCTTATAATTTAATCCATAACAATTTTCGCATTGAACCCATAAATGCCTGTATTTTTGAGTTACCTCAAGATCATTAGAACTTTTAGTTAACTCACTACCATTCGGGGTAGTTCTTATAGAAGAATTCTTGTTTTCACTACGATTGAAACTTTCATCACAAATATAACTAAAAATGTAGCTGTTACCAGAATTATCACTACCACTTAAAATGTAACTATCAATATGGATTTGAGAACGAAGATAACTGTCAATGCAACTATTAATATGATTATTCCAACTATAT